GCTAGCGTAGCTTAACTAAAGCATAACACTGAAGCTGTTAAGATGGACCCTAGAAAGTCCCGCAAGCACAAAGGCTTGGTCCTGACTTTATTATCAACTTTAGCCAAACTTACACATGCAAGTATCCGCACCCCTGTGAGAATGCCCCACAGTTCCCCGCCCGGGAACAAGGAGCTGGTATCAGGCACATCCTACTGAGCCCACGACACCTTGCTTAGCCACACCCTCAAGGGAACTCAGCAGTGATAAACATTAAGCCATAAGTGAAAACTTGACTTAGTTAAAGCTAAAAGGGCCGGTAAAACTCGTGCCAGCCACCGCGGTTATACGAGAGGCCCAAGTTGACAAACACCGGCGTAAAGCGTGGTTAAGTTAAAAATCGTACTAAAGCCAAACATCTTCAAGACTGTTATACGTAACCGAAGACAGGAAGTTCAACCACGAAAGTCGCTTTATCTGATCTGAATCCACGAAAGCTAAGGAACAAACTGGGATTAGATACCCCACTATGCCTAGCCCTAAACATCGATAGTACTATACACCCACTATCCGCCCGGGTACTACGAGCAATAGCTTAAAACCCAAAGGACTTGGCGGTGCTTTAGATCCACCTAGAGGAGCCTGTTCTAGAACCGATAACCCCCGTTCAACCTCACCCTTCCTTGTTTTACCCGCCTATATACCGCCGTCGTCAGCTTACCCTGTGAGGGACTAATAGTAAGCAGAACTGGTACAACCTAAAACGTCAGGTCGAGGTGTAGCGAATGGAGGGGGAAGAAATGGGCTACATTCGCTACCACAGCGAACACGAATGATGCACTGAAACACACATCTGAAGGAGGATTTAGCAGTAAGCTGGAAATAGAGCGTCCCGCTGAAACTGGCCCTGAAGCGCGCACACACCGCCCGTCACTCTCCCCAAAAGCCCAAATCAATTAACTAAAGCCTAATAATCAAAAAGGGGAGGCAAGTCGTAACATGGTAAGTGTACCGGAAGGTGCACTTGGTAAAATCAGAGCGTGGCTAAGATAGAAAAGCATCTCCCTTACACTGAGAAGTCACCCGTGCAAGTCGGGTCGCCCTGACGCCCAACAGCTAGCCCACCTAAGAAAACTCAACAAGCCCCTGTTAATAACCCCAAATACCCTAGTATTTAAATTAAACAAACCATTTTTCCCCCTTAGTATAGGCGATAGAAAAGGACAAACGGCGCAATAGAGAAAGTACCGCAAGGGAACGCTGAAAGAGAAATGAAATAACCCAGTGAAGCCTAAAAAAGCAGAGATTAAACCTCGTACCTTTTGCATCATGATTTAGCAAGTGTACCTCAAGCAAAGCGACCTTTAGTTTGACGTCCCGAAACTACGTGAGCTACTCCAAGACAGCCTATATAATAGGGCGTACCCGTCTCTGTAGCAAAAGAGTGGGGAGAGCTTTGAGTAGAGGTGACAAACCTACCGAACCTAGTTATAGCTGGTTGTCCAAGAAATGAATAGAAGTTCAGCCTCTTAGCTTCTCTTTTCACACTAGTTTAACCCCTATTGATCCCTTAAAGAAACCAAGAGAGTTAGTCAAAGGGGGTACAGCCCCTTTGAACCAAGACACAACTTTATTAGGCGGGTAAAGATCATAATAATTAAAGCTAAGTGTTCTGGTGGGCCTAAAAGCAGCCATCCCTTTAGAAAGCGTTAAAGCTCGGACATACAACCTCACCTTCTTATTCTGATCACCTAATCTTACCCCCCTATCCGTACTGGACCGTCCCATGCCCCCATGGGAGTGACTATGCTAATATGAGTAATAAGAGAGCCAAAGACTCTCTCCCTGCACACGTGTACATCGGAACGGACACCCCACCGACCATTAACGGCCCCAAACAAAGAGGGCATTAGAGAGCAAACCAAACAACCAGAAGGGCCTCCAATAATAAACCGTTAACCCCACACAGGTGTGCCCCTAGGGAAAGACTAAAAGAAAGAGAAGGAACTCGGCAAACACATAAGCCTCGCCTGTTTACCAAAAACATCGCCTCTTGTAAATTAAAGATAAGAGGTCCCGCCTGCCCTGTGACTATTTGTTTAACGGCCGCGGTATTTTGACCGTGCGAAGGTAGCGCAATCACTTGTCTTTTAAATGAAGACCCGTATGAATGGCATAACGAGGGCTTAGCTGTCTCCTCTTTCCAGTCAATGAAGTTGATCTTCCCGTGCAGAAGCGGGAATACACCCATAAGACGAGAAGACCCTATGGAGCTTTAGACACGAAGGCAGCCCACGTTAAGCACCCTGAATAAAGGACTAAACCAAGTGGGCCCTGCCCTAATGTCTTTGGTTGGGGCGACCGCGGGGAATTAAAGAACCCCCACGTGGAATGGGAACACTTTTCCTACAACTGAGAGCTACAGCTCTAGAAAACAGAATTTCTGACCAACAAGATCCGGCAATGCCGATCAACGGACCGAGTTACCCTAGGGATAACAGCGCAATCCTCTTTTAGAGCCCATATCGACAAGGGGGTTTACGACCTCGATGTTGGATCAGGACATCCTAATGGTGCAGCCGCTATTAAGGGTTCGTTTGTTCAACGATTAAAGTCCTACGTGATCTGAGTTCAGACCGGAGTAATCCAGGTCAGTTTCTATCTATGCTATGCTCTTTTCTAGTACGAAAGGACCGAAAAGAAGAGGCCTATGCCAAAGGCACGCCTCCCCCTCACCTGGTGAAGTCAACTAAAATAGGCAATAGGGCATACCCCTGTGCCTAAGAGAAAGGCATGTTAAGGTGGCAGAGCCCGGTAATTGCAAAAGACCTAAGCCCTTTCAACAGAGGTTCAAGTCCTCTCCTCAACTATGATATCCACCCTCATTACACACATTATCAACCCCCTCACTTTTATCGTACCCGTTCTCTTAGCCGTCGCCTTTCTCACCCTCCTTGAACGAAAAGTGCTTGGCTATATACAACTACGAAAAGGCCCAAACGTAGTAGGACCCTACGGGCTCTTACAACCCATCGCTGACGGCCTTAAACTCTTCATCAAAGAGCCCGTTCGTCCTTCCACTTCCTCCCCTGTGCTATTCCTCCTTGCTCCTATACTAGCGCTTACCCTCGCCCTCACTCTCTGGGCCCCCATACCCCTTCCATATCCCGTGTTTGACCTTAACCTTGGTATCTTGTTCATCCTTGCCCTTTCTAGCCTTGCAGTTTACTCCATCCTAGGCTCTGGCTGAGCATCTAATTCAAAGTACGCTTTAATTGGGGCCCTTCGGGCAGTAGCCCAGACTATCTCGTATGAAGTTAGCCTTGGACTAATTCTGCTCAATATTATTATTTTTACAGGCGGTTTCACACTTCAAACATTTAACGTCGCCCAAGAAAGTGTCTGACTAATCTTACCCGCCTGGCCCCTTGCCGCCATATGGTATATCTCCACCCTCGCTGAGACAAACCGCGCCCCATTCGACCTCACAGAGGGAGAATCTGAACTAGTCTCCGGCTTTAATGTAGAATATGCAGGTGGACCTTTTGCCCTCTTTTTTCTGGCAGAATACGCTAACATCTTATTAATAAACACACTCTCAGCCACCCTCTTCCTAGGAGCCTCTCATATCCCTTCAATCCCCGAACTCACCGCCGTCAACCTAATAACCAAGGCAGCCCTTCTTTCAGTTCTATTCCTTTGAGTACGAGCCTCATATCCCCGATTTCGATACGATCAGCTTATACATCTCATCTGAAAAAACTTCCTGCCCCTCACCCTTGCCCTGGTTATCTGACACCTAGCCCTCCCTATCGCCTTTGCCGGACTACCCCCGCAACTATAACCCAGGAGCTGTGCCTGAAGAAAAGGGCCACTTTGATAGAGTGACTTATGGGGGTTAGAGTCCCCCCAACTCCTTAGAAAGAAGGGGCTCGAACCCTACCTAAAGAGATCAAAACTCTTAGTGCTTCCACTACACCACTTCCTAGTAAAGTCAGCTAAATTAAGCTCTTGGGCCCATACCCCAAATATGTTGGTTAAACTCCTTCCTTTACTAATGAACCCCTACATCTTATCCACCCTTCTCTTTGGGCTGGGCCTAGGAACCACCATTACTTTCGCTAGCTCCCACTGACTACTCGCCTGAATAGGCCTCGAAATAAACACGCTAGCCATTATCCCACTAATAGCACAACACCACCACCCCCGAGCCGTCGAAGCTACAACCAAATATTTCCTAACACAAGCAACTGGAGCCGCAATATTACTCTTTGCAAGTACCACCAACGCGTGGCTCACAGGACAATGAGACATTCAACAGATATCACACCCCCTCCCTGTTACTCTGATCACCCTTGCCCTAGCCCTAAAAGTAGGCCTCGCCCCCCTACACTCCTGACTACCCGAAGTTCTTCAGGGCTCAGACCTCACCACCGGACTTATCTTGTCTACTTGACAAAAGTTGGCACCTTTTGCCCTCCTCCTACAAATCCAGCCTGCTAACTCAACACTCCTCATTGCATTAGGACTTGCATCCACCCTTGTAGGGGGCTGAGGAGGCTTAAACCAAACACAGCTACGCAAAATTCTTGCTTACTCATCAATTGCACATCTTGGCTGAATAATTTTAATTATCCAATTCTCCCCTTCTTTAACCATCCTTACTCTTCTTACATACCTCGTCATAACATTCTCAACATTTCTTGTATTTAAACTTAACAGCTCCACAAGCATTAACGCCCTCGCCACCTCCTGAGCAAAAGCCCCAGCCCTCACATCTTTAACTCCCCTAATCCTCTTATCCCTTGGCGGCCTTCCCCCACTTACGGGATTTATACCAAAATGATTAATCTTACAAGAACTGACCAAACAAGACCTCGCCGCTACCGCCACCATCGCTGCACTCACGGCCCTTCTTAGCCTGTACTTCTACCTACGCTTATCATACGCCATGACCCTAACTATGTCCCCCAACAACACAGCTGGTACAACCCCCTGACGCTTCCCGTCATCACAGAACACCCTGCCCCTTGCTATTGCAACCACAGCAACCTTGCTATTGCTCCCCCTCACCCCCGCTGCAACAGCACTCTTAACCCTTTAGAGACTTAGGCTAACAGAAGACCAGGGGCCTTCAAAGCCCCCAGTGAGGGTGAAAATCCCCCAGTCCCTGTTAAGACTTGCGGGGTATTATCCCACATCTCCTGCATGCAAAGCAGACACTTTAATTAAGCTAAAGCCTTTCTAGATGGGTAGGCCTCGATCCTACAAACTCTTAGTTAACAGCTAAGCGCTCAAACCAGCGGGCATCCACCTACCTTTCCCTCGCCTGTCGTACGAGTAGAGGCGAGGGAAAGCCCCAGCAGGAGTTAGTCTGCCTCTTAAGATTTGCAATCTTATATGTTGAACACCTTGGGGCTTGGTAAGAAGAGGACTCAAACCTCTGTTTATGGGGTTACAATCCACCGCTTAAAACTCAGCCATCCTACCTGTGGCCATCACACGATGATTCTTCTCGACTAATCACAAAGACATTGGTACCCTATATCTAGTATTTGGTGCTTGAGCCGGAATAGTAGGCACAGCCTTAAGCCTCCTAATTCGAGCAGAACTAAGCCAACCCGGCGCCCTTTTAGGAGACGACCAGATTTATAATGTAATTGTTACAGCCCATGCTTTCGTAATAATTTTCTTTATAGTAATACCAATTATAATCGGGGGTTTCGGGAACTGACTCATTCCCCTAATGATCGGCGCCCCTGATATGGCCTTTCCTCGAATAAACAATATGAGCTTTTGACTCCTTCCCCCATCTTTCTTACTCCTCCTAGCCTCTTCGGGGGTCGAAGCAGGGGCCGGAACCGGATGAACAGTCTACCCTCCCCTCGCCGGAAACCTCGCCCACGCCGGGGCCTCTGTTGACCTAACGATCTTCTCCCTTCACCTAGCAGGTATTTCCTCTATTCTTGGAGCAATCAACTTTATCACAACTATCATTAATATGAAACCCCCTGCTATTTCTCAATACCAGACCCCGCTATTCGTGTGATCTGTTCTTATTACTGCTGTCCTACTGCTTCTTTCTCTCCCCGTACTTGCCGCCGGCATCACAATGCTCCTAACAGACCGAAACCTTAACACCACCTTCTTTGACCCTGCCGGAGGGGGAGACCCAATCCTTTACCAACACCTCTTTTGATTCTTTGGTCACCCTGAAGTTTATATTCTTATTTTACCCGGGTTCGGTATGGTATCTCACATTGTTGCCTACTATTCTGGTAAAAAAGAACCTTTTGGGTATATAGGCATGGTGTGAGCCATGATGGCTATTGGCCTTCTAGGCTTTATCGTCTGAGCTCATCACATGTTTACAGTCGGAATAGATGTAGACACCCGTGCTTACTTTACATCCGCTACAATAATTATCGCCATCCCAACGGGCGTTAAAGTGTTCAGCTGACTTGCTACTCTTCACGGGGGCTCTATCAAATGAGAAACCCCTCTTTTATGAGCTCTCGGTTTCATCTTCCTCTTTACAGTCGGAGGCTTAACCGGCATCGTCCTTGCCAACTCCTCCCTAGACATTGTACTACACGACACCTACTACGTGGTTGCTCACTTCCATTACGTCCTATCTATGGGTGCCGTCTTTGCTATCGTTGCAGGCTTCGTTCACTGGTTCCCTCTTTTCTCAGGGTACACCCTTCACAGCACCTGAACAAAAATCCACTTCGGGGTAATATTCCTTGGAGTCAACCTCACCTTCTTCCCACAGCATTTCCTAGGCTTAGCTGGAATGCCTCGACGATACTCAGACTACCCAGATGCCTACACCCTGTGAAACACTGTCTCTTCAATTGGCTCCCTCATCTCCCTCGTAGCAGTAATCATGTTCCTATTTATCATCTGAGAAGCTTTCGCTGCCAAACGTGAAGTCCTGGCCGTAGAACTTACAACAACCAATGTAGAATGACTACACGGCTGCCCTCCCCCTTACCACACATTCGAGGAGCCTGCATTTGTTCTAGTTCAATCAAACTAACGAGAAAGGGAGGAGTCGAACCCCCATATGCTGGTTTCAAGCCAACCACATAACCGCTCTGTCACTTTCTTTATAAGACGCTAGTAAAACGGTGCATTACACCGCCTTGTCAAGGCAGAATTGTGGGTTAAAGTCCTGCGTGTCTTAGCCCTTCAGCCCNCCCCCCCCCCCCCCCCCCCCCCAAATGGCCCATCCCTCTCAATTAGGATTTCAAGATGCAGCTTCACCTGTTATAGAAGAACTTCTTCATTTTCATGATCACGCCTTAATAATCGTCTTTCTAATCAGCACTCTAGTCCTTTACATTATTGTGGCAATAGTCTCCACGAAACTAACCAATAAATACATCTTAGACTCCCAAGAAATTGAAATTATCTGAACCGTTCTCCCAGCAATTATCCTCATTCTCATCGCTCTTCCCTCCCTGCGCATTCTTTACCTTATAGACGAAATCAACAGCCCCCTTCTCACAATTAAAGCCGTCGGCCATCAATGATACTGAAGCTACGAGTACACAGACTACGAAGACCTTGGGTTCGACGCTTACATAATCCCCACTCAAGACCTAACCCCCGGCCAATTCCGACTCTTAGAGGCGGACCACCGTATAGTAATCCCAGTAGAGTCCCCCATTCGAGTTCTAGTCTCCGCTGATGACGTCCTTCACTCATGAGCAGTCCCAGCCCTTGGTATTAAAATGGACGCAGTCCCCGGACGACTTAACCAAACAGCTTTCATTGCATCCCGCCCCGGCATCTTCTACGGACAATGCTCCGAAATCTGCGGGGCCAACCACAGCTTTATGCCCATCGTAGTAGAAGCAGTCCCTCTAGAACATTTTGAAAACTGATCGTCACGAATACTTGAAGACGCCTCGCTAAGAAGCTAAACAGGGAACAGCGTTAGCCTTTTAAGCTAAAGATTGGTGACTCCCAACCACCCCTAGCGACATGCCTCAACTCAATCCCGCACCTTGATTTGCTATCCTAGTCTTCTCGTGATTAGTTTTCCTCGCCATTATCCCCCCAAAAGTAATAGCCCACACCTTCCCAAACGAACCAACGCTCCAAAGCGCCGAAAAACCCAAAACAGAATCCTGAACCTGACCATGACAGTAAGCCTCTTCGATCAATTTATGAGCCCCACACTCCTAGGAATCCCCCTAATCGCCCTCGCTATCACCCTTCCTTGAATTATATACCCCGCCCCCACAACCCGATGACTGAATAGCCGCTTCTTGGCCCTTCAAGGCTGATTTATTAACCGCTTTACCCAACAGCTTCTTCTCCCCTTAAGCCTAGGGGGTCACAAATGAGCAGCCCTCCTAACCTCTCTCATGATCTTTCTTATTACCATAAATATGTTAGGCCTACTGCCATATACTTTTACCCCCACTACACAACTTTCCCTAAACCTAGGCCTTGCAACACCCCTTTGACTAGCCACAGTTATTATTGGAATACGAAACCAACCAACACATGCCCTAGGTCACCTCCTACCAGAAGGCACCCCAGGCCCCCTCATTCCTGTGCTCATCGTTATCGAAACTATTAGTCTATTTATCCGCCCCCTCGCACTAGGTGTACGACTTACCGCCAACCTTACTGCCGGTCATCTTTTGATCCAGCTTATTTCAACCGCCGCCTTTGTCCTTCTATCCTCAATGCCCGCTGTAGCCCTCTTAACCTCCACAGTCCTGGTACTCCTAACCCTACTTGAAGTTGCTGTTGCCATGATCCAAGCCTACGTATTTGTTCTTCTTTTAACCCTTTACCTTCAAGAAAACGTCTAATGGCCCATCAAGCACACGCATACCACATAGTTGACCCCAGCCCTTGACCTTTAACAGGTGCAATTGCTGCCCTACTGATAACATCAGGCTTAGCAACCTGGTTCCACTTCCAGTCTACAACCCTAATAACCCTTGGAACAGCCCTTCTTCTCCTTACTATATTCCAATGATGGCGGGATATCGTACGAGAAGGCACCTTCCAAGGCCACCATACACCTCCTGTCCAAAAAGGCCTCCGTTACGGCATGATCCTTTTTATTACCTCAGAAGTATTCTTCTTCTTAGGCTTCTTTTGAGCCTTCTACCATGCAAGCCTCGCACCCACCCCCGAACTAGGAGGCTGCTGACCCCCTACGGGCATTACAACCCTCGACCCATTTGAAGTGCCTCTCCTTAACACGGCTGTTCTTCTTGCCTCTGGGGTTACAGTCACATGAGCCCACCATAGCATCATAGAAGGTGAACGAAAACAAGCAGTTCAATCCCTTGCATTAACAATTCTCCTTGGATTTTACTTTACATTCCTACAAGGCTTGGAGTACTACGAAGCCCCCTTTACAATCGCAGATGGCGTGTATGGTTCCACCTTTTTTGTGGCCACCGGGTTCCACGGACTTCACGTAATCATTGGCTCCACATTTTTAGCCGTCTGCTTAATCCGACAGATTCTACACCACTTCACATCTGAGCACCACTTCGGATTTGAAGCAGCCGCCTGATATTGACATTTCGTAGATGTTGTATGACTATTCCTCTATATCTCAATCTACTGATGAGGATCTTAATCTTTCTAGTACTAAATGTCAGTATAAGTGACTTCCAATCACCCGGTCTTGGTTAAAATCCAAGGAAAGATAATGAACCTAGTTACAACTGTAATTACTATTACCACCCTTCTTTCGATTGTTCTAGCCCTTGTCTCCTTCTGGCTCCCTCAAATGACCCCTGACCACGAAAAACTCTCTCCCTATGAGTGCGGCTTTGACCCCGTAGGCTCCGCTCGTCTACCTTTCTCCCTCCGATTCTTTTTAGTTGCTATCCTCTTTTTGCTCTTCGACCTAGAAATTGCCCTCCTACTTCCACTGCCTTGAGGCGACCAATTAACAACACCTTTAATTACATTTCTATGGGCCACAGCCGTTCTGATACTCCTCACTCTAGGCCTAATTTACGAATGACTCCAAGGCGGCTTAGAGTGAGCCGAATAGGCAGTTAGTTTAAGAAAAACCTTTGATTTCGGCTCAAAAACTTGTGGTTAAAATCCATAATTGCCTAATGACCCCTGTTCACTTTGCCTTCTCATCGGCTTTCCTATTAGGCCTTACTGGCTTAGCCTTCCACCGAACCCATCTGCTCTCAGCCCTTCTATGCTTAGAAGGTATAATACTCTCTTTATTTATTGCCCTCTCTCTTTGAACCTTACAACTAGGAACCACAAACTTCTCCGCAGCCCCAATGCTCCTACTAGCCTTTTCAGCTTGTGAAGCAAGCGCGGGCCTAGCCCTACTGGTAGCCACTGCCCGCACTCATGGCACCGACCGCCTTCAAAGCCTAAACCTCCTCCAATGCTAAAAGTTTTAATCCCTACCCTAATGCTTGTCCCCACCGCTTGAATGGCTCCCCACAAATGACTTTGACCTACCACACTTATGCACAGTCTACTAATTGCTTTAACCAGCTTCTTCTGGCTCTTAAATACAGCAGAAACCGGCTGATCTAGCCTCAACTTTTACATAGCTACAGACTCTCTCTCCACCCCTCTTCTAGTCCTTACTTGCTGGCTACTGCCCCTCATGATCTTAGCAAGCCAGAACCACACAGCATCTGAACCCCTCAACCGACAACGAATATACCTCACTCTTTTAACATCCCTTCAAATCTTCCTCATCCTGGCTTTCGGGGCCACCGAGATTATCATATTTTATGTAATGTTTGAAGCCACCCTCATCCCGACCCTTATCCTAATCACCCGCTGAGGAAACCAAACCGAACGCTTAAATGCAGGCGTTTACTTTCTCTTTTACACCCTTGCCGGGTCCCTCCCCCTTCTTGTTGCCCTTCTCCTCCTCCAAAACAGCACTGGCACTCTCTCACTTCTAACAATCCAGTACTCCGACCCAGTCGAACTCTCCTCTTATGCCCACAAGCTATGATGAGCCGGCTGCCTTCTTGCATTCCTTGTAAAAATACCACTCTACGGTGTGCACCTTTGATTACCAAAAGCACATGTCGAAGCCCCCGTTGCAGGTTCAATAATTCTGGCTGCTGTACTCCTAAAACTCGGAGGCTACGGAATAATACGAATGGTGGTAATACTTGAACCTCTCACTAAAGAACTCAGCTACCCTTTCATCGTGTTCGCTTTATGAGGCGTTATCATAACCGGGTCAATCTGCCTCCGTCAAACAGACTTAAAGTCCCTTATTGCCTACTCCTCTGTTAGCCACATGGGCTTGGTTGTAGGAGGCATCCTAATTCAAACCCCTTGGGGATTCTCTGGGGCCCTTATCCTTATAATTGCCCACGGACTAGCATCCTCCGCACTCTTTTGTCTTGCTAATACAAGTTATGAACGAACACATAGCCGAACAATACTGCTAGCCCGAGGACTTCAGATGGTCCTCCCTCTTATAACAGCCTGATGGTTCATTGCTAGCCTAGCCAACCTAGCTCTTCCTCCCCTTCCGAATCTAATAGGAGAACTAATAATTATTACTTCTCTCTTCAACTGATCATGATGAACCATCATCTTAACCGGAGCCGGTACACTAATCACAGCAAGCTACTCCCTCTATATGTTCCTCATGTCACAACGGGGGCCTCTTCCAGCTCACATCATCGCCCTAGACCCCTCCCACACACGAGAACACCTGCTCTTAGGCTTACACCTCCTACCCCTGCTTTTACTTATCCTAAAACCTGAGTTAATTTGAGGATGAGCCTCATGTAGATATAGTTTAACCAAAATATTAGATTGTGATTCTAAAGACAAGGGTTAAAGTCCCTTTATCCACCGAGAGAGGCTCGCCAGCAACGAAGACTGCTAATCTCCGCGACCTTGGTTGAACCCCAGGGCTCACTCGAAGCGCTCCTAAAGGATAACAGCTCATCCATTGGTCTTAGGAACCAAAAACTCTTGGTGCAAATCCAAGTAGCAGCTATGCATCCTACTTCACTAATAATAACTTCAAGTCTAATTATTATTTTCACACTATTAGCCTATCCCGTACTTTCAACATTAACCCCTCAAACCAAGACACCAGACTGAGCTACATCCCATGTTAAAACAGCAGTAAAGCTTGGGTTTTTCATTAGCCTTCTACCCCTTTTCCTCTTTTTCAACGAGGGTGCCGAAACAATCGTAACCTCTTGAACTTGAATAAATACCACCTGTTTTGACATCAACATTAGCTTTAAATTCGACCACTACTCTATCATCTTTACCCCTATTGCCCTCTATGTCACCTGATCTATTCTAGAGTTCGCATCTTGGTACATGCATGCAGACCCTAACATAAACCGCTTTTTTAAATACCTTCTGATTTTTCTCATCGCCATAATCACCCTTGTTACAGCAAACAACATGTTTCAGCTGTTTATTGGCTGAGAAGGTGTTGGTATCATATCTTTCCTTCTCATCGGCTGATGGTACGGCCGAGCCGACGCTAATACCGCTGCCCTTCAAGCTGTAGTATACAACCGCGTAGGAGACATTGGACTAATTTTTGCCATAGCCTGAATAGCCATAAACCTTAACTCCTGAGAAATACAACAAGTCTTCATCGCCTCTAAAGACTTCGATCTTACATTCCCCCTCTTGGGCCTAATCCTCGCCGCCACCGGCAAGTCCGCCCAATTTGGTCTCCATCCTTGGCTCCCCTCTGCCATAGAGGGTCCTACGCCGGTATCTGCCCTACTACACTCCAGCACCATGGTTGTCGCTGGTATTTTTCTGCTAGTACGCATGAGCCCTTTGCTAGAAAACAACCAAACTGCTCTAACCACCTGCCTCTGTTTAGGCGCCTTAACAACCCTTTTTACAGCCACCTGCGCACTCACTCAAAACGACATTAAAAAAATTGTCGCCTTCTCCACCTCTAGCCAGCTAGGGCTAATAATGGTTACTATCGGACTTAATCAACCCCAGCTCGCTTTCCTACATATCTGCACCCACGCTTTCTTTAAAGCAATACTCTTCCTCTGCTCAGGCTCTGTTATCCACAGCCTGAACGACGAACAAGACATTCGTAAAATAGGAGGCATACACCACCTCACCCCCTTTACCTCCTCTTGTTTAACAATTGGAAGCCTGGCCCTCACCGGCACCCCCTTCTTAGCTGGGTTCTTCTCAAAAGATGCCATCATTGAAGCCCTAAACACATCCCACCTAAACGCCTGAGCCCTCACTCTCACCCTCCTGGCCACCTCTTTTACTGCTATCTACAGCCTACGCGTAGTATTTTTCGTTTCAATAGGCCACCCACGATTTAACTCCCTCTCCCCTATTAATGAAAACAACCCCTCCGTAATTAACCCTATTAAACGTTTAGCCTGAGGAAGCATTGTTGCCGGACTCCTAATTACATCAAGCATCACCCCCTTAAAAACCCCGATTATGACTATACCTCCCCTGCTTAAACTAGCCGCCCTCCTTGTTACAATTACAGGTCTTATCCTAGCCCTAGAACTAGCATCTCTTACAAGCAAACAATATCAAACCACCCCAAACTTGGCCACACATCACTTCTCTAACATGCTAGGCTTTTTCCCAACAATTGTACACCGCCTTACCCCTAAAGTTAACTTAATTCTAGGTCAAACTATTGCTAGCCAGATAGTGGATCAAACATGACTTGAAAAAACAGGCCCAAAAGCCATTGCCAACGCCAGCCTCCCTCTAATCACCACAACTAGCAACACCCAACAAGGCCTTATTAAAACTTACCTCGCCTTATTCCTCCTTACCCTCACCCTAACCATCCTTATTACCACATACTAAACAGCCCGAACAGTCCCGCGACTCAGACCCCGGGTTAGCTCCAACACCACAAACAACGTAAGCAAAAGCACCCAAGCGCTTAACACAAGCATGCCTCCTCCTGACGAATACATAAGGGCCACCCCACCAATATCCCCTCGAAACACAGAAAAGTCCCCCAGCTCATCCGCTGGCACCCAAGACACTTCATGCCACCCACCTCAGACAGCACTTGAAACTACCACCACCCCTACTACATACATTACTATGTATAATAAAACAGGACGACTTCCTCAACTTTCTGGAAAAGGCTCAGCAGCCAAAGCTGCTGAATACGCAAACACTACTAACATCCCTCCCAGGTAGATTAAAAATAGGACTAAAGATAAAAAAGGACCACCATGCCCAACTAAGACCCCACACCCCATCCCTGCTACAATCACCAACCCTAAAGCAGCAAAATAGGGAGAAGGGTTAGAAGCCACTGCTACTAAACCTAACACCAACCCCAATAAGAACAAAGACATAATATAGGTCATAATTCCTGCCAGGAATTTAACCAGGACTAATGGCTTGAAAAACCACCGTTGTTATTCAACTACAAGAACCTTAATGGCCAGCCTACGAAAAACGCACCCCCTACTAAAAATCGCAAACAATGCACTAGTTGATCTCCCAGCCCCCTCAAATATTTCGGTATGATGAAACTTTGGCTCCCTCCTTGGTCTTTGTTTGATTATCCAAATCCTAACCGGGCTCTTCCTCGCCATACACTACACCTCTGACATCGCAACAGCCTTCTCATCCGTCGGCCATATTTGCCGAGATGTTAACTACGGATGACTTATCCGTAACCTCCACGCCAACGGTGCCTCTTTCTTCTTCATTTGCATCTATATACACATCGGACGGGGCCTTTATTACGGCTCCTACCTCTATAAAGAGACTTGAAATATTGGGGTCGTCCTCCTACTCCTTGTAATAATAACCGCTTTCGTAGGGTACGTCCTCCCCTGAGGACAAATGTCATTCTGAGGGGCCACTGTCATCACAAACCTTCTTTCTGCAGTTCCCTACATCGGCAACGCCCTAGTCCAATGAATCTGAGGAGGCTTCTCAGTAGACAACGCCACTCTCACACGATTCTTTGCTTTCCACTTCCTCTTCCCCTTCGTAATTGCAGGTGCAACCCTCATCCATCTGCTCTTTCTACACGAAACTGGCTCAAACAACCCCCTTGGTTTAAACTCAGATGCAGACAAAATCTCTTTTCACCCTTACTTTTCTTACAAAGACCTCTTAGGCTTTGCAGCACTCTTAATTGCCCTCACAGCCCTAGCACTGTTCTCCCCAAACCTCTTAGGAGACCCAGACAATTTTACCCCTGCCAACCCGCTGGTAACCCCTCCCCACATCAAGCCTGAGTGATACTTCTTGTTTGCCTACGCCATCCTTCGCTCTATCCCCAACAAGCTTGGAGGTGTTCTAGCCCTTCTGGCATCCATCCTCGTGCTCATAGTAGTGCCCATTCTCCACACATCAAAACAACGAGGCCTAACCTTTCGCCCCGTGACCCAATTTCTATTTTGAACCCTCATCGCAGACGTCGCCATTCTCACATGAATCGGAGGCATGCCCGTCGAACACCCCTTTATTATCATTGGCCAGATTGCATCTCTTCTATACTTCTTTATTTTCTTAGCTTTATTCCCACTAGCAGGCTGAATAGAAAACAAAGCTTTAGGATGAGCTTGCAATAGTAGCTCAGCGCCAGAGCACCGGTCTTGTAAACCGGACGCCGGAGGTTAAAATCCTCCCTACTGCTCAAAGAAAGGAGATTTTAACTCCTACCCCTAACTCCCAAAGCTAGGATTCTAAATTAAACTATTCCTTGGCGTATGTACTAATTTCAGTATATGACTTATGTCATATACATATATGTATTATCACCACGAATTTATATGAACCAAATCAATAGCATGTAAGGACATATATGTAATATCAACACATCTCGGTGTTCCACATTCACATATCAACATAATACGAAGAAAAACATAAAGCATGTAGAGTTTTATCTAATATTTAACTAATTCAAGGATAGGCGAGATTTAAGACCCAGCTAAATCACTCATTAGTTAAGTTATACGTTTCTCCACAACCCGTCAGATATCAGTATGCGATGTAGTAAGAACCGACCATCAGTTGATTTCTTAATGCCAACGGTTATTGAAGGTGAGGGACAAGTATTCGTGGGGGTTTCACACAGTGCACTATTCCTGGCATTTGGTTCCTACTTCAGGGCCATTGATTGATGTTATTCCTCCCACTTTCATCGACGCTGACATAAGTTAATGTTGGGGTACATCCCCGAGATGACCCAGCATGCCGGGCGTTCTCTCCAGCGAGCCAGGGGTTCTCTTTTTTTTTTTCCTTTCACTTGACATAACAGAGCGCACACGGTATTAACAGACAAGGTATGAGCATTTATCTCGCCCCTGCGAGATATATTTTGAGTGTTGGATAGATATTCTAAAAAGAACTGCATAATTGTATCTCAAGAGCATAAAGAGTGATTTACGACTCGAAACATCCCTAAGATCGCCCCTGGTTTCTTCGCGTTAAACCCCCCTACCCCCTTAAACTCCTGAGATCACTAACACTCCTGTAAACCCCCCGGAAACAGAACAACCTCTACAAGCTTAATTGGGGCGAAAAATGTGCTTATTTACATTATTAAAATAATGCGCGT